AATTGAATATTCTATATTCAATGATGAATAAATTCTAATTAATAATTAGAGTCTATTAGAGTATATAAATAATATATATATTATATATATATTATAGGAATATTTTATAGGATATATAGATATAGCGGGTAGCGGGAATCGAACCCGCATCGTTAGCTTGGAAGGCTAGGGGTTATAGTCGACGTTGATTCAGCATTTTGAACGTCTCTAATTCAAAACCGAACATGAAACTTTGGTTTCATTCGGCTCCTTTATGGAAGATGGAAAAATTCCTAGATCTAAGATGTGAACTAAATTACAAAAAGAATATATCCATAACATCTATGTCAGCTCTTTGTTTGAATACATTCAAAAAGATTCGCTTTCTAGATGATCCCTCTAGAAAAAAATGATTATGACAACCTTTCTAGTTACTTCGTTCTCTATTTCTATTTGAAAGGATCCTGAGGAAAAAGGTTTTGTTTCCACCGAGCTAAAATAATATAATATGTCGATAACTCTAGTAAACTAAAGTCATCGTTTAATAGCTATACTATTTTGCTTCAATTTATTTTCTACAAATAAATAAAATTGGAAGATTTAGTTACGATTAGAAATCTACTTTTCTATCTCCATCCATGGATCCTTTACTCATACTCAGTCAATTGGAAGTATTGATCCAATTGAATAATTATGTTTCGCAATTTCATAATCCAATTTAAAATTTTTTAAGTGATCCTTGGATACAAATCACGATAATTTATATTTTTCCTCCAATTGAGAGGTAAAGGATTAAATCCTTTTAAGAAATAAAGTTTTTTATCGTCAAACCGAAAGACCCCTTAACTATTGAAGGGGGTTACTCGAACGAATCACACTTTTACCACTAAACTATACCCGCTACAATGCGATTATTATATAGTATTATATAGAAAGGGCTTTTTGTCGAACAGGGATAATTTGGGCTAATCAAGACAGGATCATAAAAGAATCATGAAAATGAGAGTGTTGACGTTTTTCGTGGGGATTCAAAAAAAAAAAAGGAAGAAAAAAAATAATAATAAGAAATGACGTATGGATGTTATATTATTTTATCTAATAAGAATGGAAACAGCCCTTCGTCTTTTTGTTGTTGCTTTAATAGCAACCCCCCTTTTTTTTATTAGAGAAACCGTTTTAGCTAGGATTCGTTGGAACAAAAAAGGCCCGGCTAGGTACTTACCAGGCCAGGCCACGGGAATAAAAAGGGCCCTTTCGAACAAAATCAAAGCAAAGGGGTCTTCTTTCTGTTTTTTCTATTGAATCTTTCGATCCCTTACTTGAACTAACTGGAATTGCTAATAAAAGTTGTAGATCAAATATAGATAAGATAAAGAAAGAGAAATAAATACTTTTTAAATCCTTATTTCATGTGTAATGTAACATAGTAATTATCTTTTTCAATTGGGAGAGATGGCTGAGTGGACTAAAGCGGCGGATTGCTAATCCGTTGTACGAGTTATTCGTACCGAGGGTTCGAATCCCTCTCTTTCCGTTTTTGTTGATGACTTGATATTTGGTTTCTCTTTCAAATTTCGCCAATCCTTTTTAATGTTTCCTAGTTAAACATGTGGAATAGATAAAAAATCCTAAGAAATTTTAAAAATAAAGCAAGGAAAATGAAAACTCCCTTTTTATTCTTCACGTCCAGGATTACGCCCCGGATCATTAGATAGGAATCCAAAGATAAATAGAGAAACAAAGAATATCACTACCGTGTAAACGAAAAGTTTGAGAGTAAGCATTACACAATCTCCAATATCTTTTTTTGGAAAAAAAAAATGAGAAAAGATAATAGATCCTCCATTTTTTATACCAAATGTTTTGACACCAATAAATGAAGTGCTTTCTAGAAACATAAAATAATTTCACAGAAATTAAAATTCAGTTGTCACAAGAGTCTTTCATTACCAAAAATTTCTTTCATACCTCCAATTATATATTGCGGGGGATCCTAACCTTAACCTTATTAGGGTCTTTCAAAAGAGCAGAATGGTGAATACGGGATGAGCCGGATTTGGATTTCTCGCAGCTATCCAACCAAGACTTTCAAACTTTCAATGTTTGAATCGAAGGTTCATAGTGTAAGACTTATTTGATCTTATTAATTGTTATAATTTTTCTCGAATAAAACATTAATTTTATAGAATAATATATAATATTAAGGATCTCATCGAAAACTTACAGCAGCTTGCCAAACGAAGGCTAAGAGAAAAAAGAACAAAGGTATGACTGGCATAAGATCTACGATTGGATTCAAAAAAGCGTAGGCCTCGGGCAATTTGGCGAAGAAAAGACTAATCGAATAAAAGGCAGAATTAAGACAGATGCAGATCAAACTAAAGATATTAAGCATAACAGACGTTTTGTTCTTGGAGATAATTGCATTTTGATTGAGTTAATGATATAAGGAAAAATGAAGTAAAGTAAGGTAGACAAAAATCCTTCTTTTTCTTTGAACACACCCAATCAAAAATTTCCCAATTCTCAAACAAAGGAGAATAGAAGAAATCATATTTTCATAGAATATCTTAATTGAATTATATGTAATGATCAATGAATTTGGTTGAATTCTATATCTACACGCGTAAAAATAATAGCAAGAATCTAATCTATTCTATAAAGATTTTATCTATAAAATTGCCCTGGAATTGACTAAGACCCAATACTAATATTATTCTTTATTAGTGTATAATTGAAATATAGATGGGGCGTGGCCAAGTGGTAAGGCAACGGGTTTTGGTCCCGGTATTCGGAGGTTCGAATCCTTTCGTCCCAGGTATATCCATTGTATCAGAGTAAAAGTTTATTTTGAAAATAACGTTATGTTTAAATGCCTAATATTGGATAGAATGCCATTCTTGTTTCTTTTACAATTTAAAATGATTCTTTTATGAATCATATCTTTGTTTTTCACAACATACAGATAGTACTAAATATATTTGTTTGTGATCAAGATATGATGGTAACATAGGTCACACCCTAGTTGAATTCAACTAATTAAAAAATAAAGTATGGCAGATTTTTCATCATATGTTCATTCCCTTCATATTGAAGTTCTTAATTTGAAGAAAAACTTTACGTCTCATATCTTTTTGAATTTTCAACGATACATTTTATTTTGAATCACAATAAGAAAAAGCCCTTCTTTCCTATATCTTATTCTTTATCCATTCAAATTAAACTTAAATGGGGTAGCCAAATTATTAGGATCCCTTTATTCTAAACAAGAGGGAGGTTATTACATTCAATTAATGGGATTAAGTCTCTTAAGACAAGACTGGATTTGGGTAAACTAAAAAATTACTAGCAAGCGCCCAATCTGGACTTGTTTGTCTTTGTCTCTAAAGAGTATCTTTTACCCAAAGGGGGATCCTTTTTTTTGTTCTGATTCAAGCATTCCCAGAGAGTCGTGGGGTAGATAGTTGTTAATTAGTAACAGTAACAGGAGGTCTTCATTTAAATATCTGTATATCTGTGTATGTCCGAATCTCATTAACAACGAATCAAGTTACATATCCATAATAAAGACTGTAGTTCAGTCTATCTGATAGGTACGAAAAACCCCTATTCGTTCATCTTATCTTATTAATAAAATTCGAATTTAAAGAACAAGTACCTAAATCTTCTCTTAGATCGGTCTTTTTTATCTATCTCACACAAAAATGGGGTTTTTGTTCAATCCATTTATCTGCTTTAAATCGTTGATGGTTCAATTCGAAAAGAAACAGATATTTTTATTTTATGATGATCAAATTTTTAGTCTTTACTGTAAAACTTTATTCAAATAATGATATCGAAATATAAAACTTTTTCGATTATAAAAATTTTTAATGATTGCTTTTGAGTTGAATCTTTGGTATTCAAAAAAGTGGGAAATGAGCCATATTGAGTCACTTTAAGATGCAGAGTAAAAAAGAATTCATTTATTCATATTCGTATTCTTTCTATATTTCTATTAGTAAAAAAAAGTAAAGTGTTGCATTCATACAATAACACACAATAATAGGTGGGGTCTTGCTAAGATTGCTTCAAAAAATTTTTTGCCATCTTTGTATAGAAGAAAAAAGGTTATAGATTAATATGTTTATGTATCGACGGAACCAATGACTATTCATGATTCCATAATTGAATCAATTCCATATGGGTTCCAAATTAGAGGAATGTTTTGTTATGGTAAAACTTCGTTTGAAACGCTGTGGTAGAAAGCAACGTGCGACTTGAAGGATACGATCCGGTGTGGATTTTTATTCTTACATCCGCCATCTTTTCTATGAATGAAGGTGCTCTTGACCCGACATCTGTTCTGTTTTCACTATAATCCTTCTTTTTGTTAGGTTGTAATGAATATAGTACATGATGGAGCTCGGGTACAAAGTATGGATTCATCTTTCAGGGGGCAAGAATCTAGGGTTAATACCAATAAATAAATTGGAACAACTTTGTAAGTATATCATATATATCAATTTATAAATTGAAAGGATCCTATTCAGACAAGTTTTTAATTCAAAAGTAAAATTTGTTGTAATTGAGAAAAGTCTTTCGATTCAAAGTGTATCGCGCGGGAATCGAGCGTTTATATGATTCTTTGATTCTTTGATAGAAAGAAAGCACAAAAGGGGTATGTTGCTGCCATTTTGTAAGGATTAAGAAGCACCGAAGTAATGTCTAAACCCACGGATTTAAAACAAAGAAAAAGGATCCCAGAACAAGGAAACGCCATTTTTTCAATTGTCTCAAAAACTGGATAATAATAAAGATAAAGATTAAATGAGACAAACAAGAAGGGGTTAAAGACCATTCAAAAAATTAAATAAATTGCCTAAAGATTTTTTTCTTTTAAGCTATTTGAGAATTATCCAACTTGAGTTATGGGTACAAATGATTTTTATTTTTTCAGTAAGGGGGAAGAAAAAAATGAGTTAAATCCCATTATAATTTATTTTATCAACTCCTTTGCCATTAATTATAATTCTATACGTAGACAAAACTACAAATCATTTTTTCTCGAGCCGTACGAGGAGAAAACTTCCTATACGTTTCTAGGGGGGGTCTTGTTCATTTACGTAGATCTATCCCAATGAGCCGTCTATCGAATCGTTGCAATTGATGTTCGATCCCGAAGAGAAGGAAGAGATCTTCGGAACGTAGGTTTTTATGATCCGATAAAGAATCAAAGTTATTTAAACGTTCCTGCTATTCTATATTTCCTTGAAAAGGGCGCTCAGCCCACAGGAACTGTTCGGGATCTTTTAAAAAGGGCGGAGGTTTTTAAGTAGCTTGGTCCTAATCAAACAAAATTGAATTAAGGAAATAAAGAAATAGAAGGGGGTAGTAATTTTTATATAAATTTTTTTTTCTTTTAGCTAATATCTAAACTTTTTTAAGTTATGTAGTGCCAATCCAACACAAGCCCTTTTTTTAATAGTATTGAAATAAATGAAATTTATTTTGTTTTTCCATTGTATTCTTTTCTCAACATTTATATTTATAACATTTATATTGACAACAGTGTATCGAACAAATATAATTCATCGTGATAAGTAGATAAATTGATTTCTGTCCGAGAGGTTTTATTTTTACCTTATATTATTTATTATTCAAATGATGGGATTCCTTGGATTCTCTTTAATAGAATTTGAACTAAGATATAATAAGAATAGAAGAATAGGGGTTTTTATTGAAAAGTCGATAACATAAGAACTAAGAGGTGGTCTATAAATTTTGACATTTATTTATCTTTTTATTTTTTTTTGTATCTACATAAACTTTTTATATTCGGGTTGCTAACTCAACGGTAGAGTACTCGGCTTTTAAGTGCGGCTAGGATCTTTTACACATTTGGATGAAGCGAGGGATTCGTCCATACCATCGGTAAAGTTTGGAAGACCACGACTGATCCTGAAAGGGAATAAATGGAAAAAATAGCATGTCGGATCGACGAAGATTTCTGATAATATTTCATTATTTCCGAATCGGTACAAACCCTTGTGTTCTTTTTTGAAACGGAACAAAATGAATTCAATTTCGAGTTGGGTCAGATGAATAAATGGATAGAGATAGAGCCCTAATGGCTTCAATTTTTTGATTATAGAGAAAAAAAAGCAACGAGCTTCTGTTCTTAATTTGAACGATTACCTGATCTAATTAGACGTTAAAAAAGTATTAGTGCCTGATACGGGAAGGGATTATCCCATGAACGGATTCTTTATTTTTTAATGAATCCTAACTATTTATATTCCATTATGGAATATAAATGTGTGTGTAGAAGAAACAGTATATTGATAAAAAAATTCCAAAATAAAAAGAGCGATTAGGTTGAAAAAATAAAGGATTTATAAGTATTTTGTTATCCTATAACAAACATAAATTTATTAGTTTAAATGGAAAAGAGAGGATAGAGAATCCGTTGATAAGTTTACCTGTATCCGAGGTATCTATTCGTTTATTACTAGAATATCTCGTTTTGACTGTATCGCACTATGTTTCATTGATAACCCCCAAAATCCTCTACTTTTAGTTCAACTCTAATTTCAAATGGAGGAATTCCAAAAATATTTAAAGCTAAATAGATCTCAACAACACTACTTCTTGTATCCACTTATCTTTCAGGAGTATATTTATGCACTTGCGCATGATCATGGTTTAAATAGAAATAGATCCGTTTTTTTTGAAAATGCAGGTTATAATAAATTAAGCTTACTAATTGTGAAACGTGTAATTGAGCGAATGTATCAGTATGAACAGAATCATTTGATTCTTTTTGCTAATGATTTTAACCAAAATATATTTTTTGGACGCAACAAGAATTTTAATTTTAAAATGATATCAGAAGGATTTGCAGTCATTGTAGAAATTCCGTTTTATCTCCGATTATTATCTTCGCTAGAAAGGAAAGGAATAGTTAAATCTCATAATTTACGATCAATTCATTCAATATTCCCTTTTTTAGAGGACAAATTTTCACATTTAATTTATGTGTTAGAGATACTAATACCCTACCCAGTTCATCTGGAAATATTGGTTCAAACTCTTCGCTACTGGGTAAAAGACGCTTCTTCTTTACATTTATTACGATTCTTTCTCCATGAGTATCGTAGTTGGAATACTCCAAATAAAGCCAGTTCTTGTTTTTCAAAAGGAAATCAAAGGTTTTTCTTCGTCCTATATAATTTTCATTTATGTGAATACGAATCCATCTTCGTCTTTCTTCGTAACCAATCTTCTCATTTATGCTCAACGTCTTCTGGAACCCTTCTTGAACGAATATATTTCTATGGAAAACTCGAACATCTTCTACTTGTAGAAGCTTTTGCTAAGGCCTTTCAGGCCAATCTATGGTTGTTTAAGGATCCTTTCATGCATTATGTTAGGTATCAAGGAAAATCAATTCTCGCTTCAAAAGGGACGCCCCTTTTGATGAAAAAATGGACATATTACTTTGTCAATTTATGGAAAAGTCATTTTTACCTATGGTCTCAG